GAAAAAAACTAGGTTATATAATCATAAAACTAAAGACAAGTATTTACCTAAAATATTGGATCCTTTATTGAGCGGGCCCTCTCGTAAAACAGTCAAATTTGTTTTTTCACGCTTAAGTCGAGATCTAAGAGGACTTCCTATAAAAAATGCTACAGGGATGCTTTGGACAAATAAAATTTATCTTATCCTTCTTACTACTAATTATCAAGAATTTGATCAAGAATTTGATCAAGAATTTGAACCAAAAATAGATACATTTAATAGAAAATCATTCTCAATAAAAATTTCTTATTTTTTTAACTTAGTTAATGAATTTGCTTTTAACTTAATTAATGAATTTGAATTTGCTGGAAAATCACTATCAAATTTCATTTTGAAAGGGCTCTCTTTATTTCCAGATCACAAAGAAGAAAAAATCGATTTAGAAGATGAAGATCGAGTACAAATTTTAGACTCTTTATTCCCTAAAGTAATACTCGATTTTCAAAAGAAAAAAATCAAAACCAAACATGTCAGAATGAAGAAAGAGCGAAAAGAAATCGACATACAGAATCCTCCAGCTTTCGCTTTTTTACGAAAAAGAAAAGACATCGAGGTTTTTGTCAATAATGATGATGCAAAAGCAAGGTATACAGGGGGCATTCTTCGTAAAAGCAGGTCAATATATATGGTAGACTATCCATATACCCTGCTCTCCTACTCGTCCCGACGTACACCAGAAAACTCGACGCTAGGGAAAAGGCGCAAATCGTCTCTTTATCCATTATATCAAGTGCATTTGCATAGTCTTCTCTTTTTGGAGAGAACAGAAGATCTTCTTTCTTTCCTTTTTGCCATTTATTATTATATTTCCGATCGGATAAGAATGACGTTGGCAACTCCAGTTCTAACTCCAAAAGTAGGATTAAAAATTTTAGGTTTTAATTTTAGAGAGAAAAACACTATAAAGAAAAAAACAAAACAAAGGGAGATATGGGAAAAGAGAGAAGAAGTAGTTAAGCAAAGAGAAATAGAAGAAGAAAGGATAAAACTAAGCGAGGAAAGAAAGGAAATCGCAGAAGAAGGCGCAGAAGACGACCGACTAAAAACAATCGAAGAGTGGGAAAGCGATTGGGTAAATCAAATAAGCAGAACTTTTCTTTTATTATTCCAATCGAATTTTAGAAAATCTATTCTAGTACCTGCAGTCATAATAGTTAAAAACATCATTCGGATGCTCTTATTCCAAACTCCCGAATGGTGGAAGGATTTCAAATATTGGAAAAGAGAACTACATCTTATATGCACTTATGATGGAACTCCAGTATCAGAAAAAGACTTGCCGAAAGAATGGTTAGAAGAAGGTCTTCAAATAAAAATCCTATTTCCCTTTCGTCTAAAACCTTGGCATAGATCTAACCCTAAACCAAAATTCCTCCAAAAACAGAAAGATCAAATCAAAAAAAGAAATCTAAGCAAAAGGAAAAATCTAAGCAAAAGGAAAAAAAGAAATCTAAGCAAAAGAAAAAATCGAAATCTAAGCAAAAGGAAAAAAAGAAGCAAAAGAAAAAATCGAAGCAAAAGAAAAAATCGAAATCTAAGCAAAAGGAAAAATCGAAGCAAAAGAAAAAATCGAAGCAAAAGGAAAAATCGAAGCAAAAGGAAAAATCGAAGCAAAAGAAAAAAAAGAAATCTAAGCAAAAGGAAAAATCGAAGCAAAAGAAAAAATCGAAATCTAAGCAAAAGGAAAAATCGAAGCAAAAGAAAAAATCGAAGCAAAAGGAAAAATCGAAGCAAAAGGAAAAATCGAAGCAAAAGAAAAAAAAGAAATGAAAGCCAAAGCGAAGATTTTTTTCAGTCTTGTTTTTTAACAGTTGTTGGATTGGAAACTAACGTCCCTTTTGGTCCTCCAAAATCAACAATTCCCCTTTTGGAAAGGGGGTTTACAGAAAAAATTTTGAAACAACTAAAAAAAAAAATTCGAAAAGGGATAAAGAATAGTTCTCTAGCTATAAAAATTTTAATAGAGAGAAGAAAGGTATTTCTAAATTGTTCAGCAAAAAGAAGAATGAACTGGTTCATCCAAAGCCTTTTATTTTTAAACAAAATAAAAACGAAATTTTCAAAACCAAGAAGAAATCCAAAGAGTGAAATTGGATTTATAGAAGGATATGAATTGAATGAAACTCAAACCGAAGAAGATTTGATAATCAAAAATTTGGCGATTGACAAAATATCCACTCCAATTCCACTTATGGATTTGGTAAATTATTCAGTAACAAAAGCAGAAAGAACCCTGAAAAATTTGAGTAACAAAACAAAGACAATCAGAAATGAAATAGAAAAATTCAAAAAAGAAGAAGAAAAGAAAAAAGGATTTCTAAATTCAGAGAGAAATATTAGCCCTAACAAACTACATTATAATATTCAAAAATTCAAATCAATTTTACATATATTAAAAAAAAAAACTGTTCGATTAATACGCAAATCAGGTTCTTTTATAACAATTTGGATTGAAAAAATTTGGATTGAAAGGATATATATCGACAGACTTTTTAATATCACTAAGATTGTGAGGATCCGTATACAGGTTTTTCTTGAATTAACAAGAAAAATGATTTCAACAAGCAAAATTATTCAAAAAATTCTTAATAAATCCATCTATATTAAAAGATACATCTACAATAAGAAAGAAAATAAGAAAAAAAATAATAAAGAAAATAAGAAAAAAAATAAGAAAAAAATTGATAAAACAAATAAAAATACAATTCGTTTTATTTCTTTTCTAGAAGAGATTCAAACTATTAATAGGAATTTAAATCTTTTTTATGATGTAAGCTCCTTGTCACAAGCATATGTATTTTACAAATTAGCAAAAATACAAACTAGTAACGTCTACAAAAATGAAATAAAAGATTTTTGGGAAGGGTTATTTCCGTCTATATTAAAAGATATAAACTTTAGAAAAGATATAAACTTTAGAGATTCTGTAATGAATCAATGGAAAAACTGGTTAAGGAGCCATTATCCATATAAATCCAATTTCTTTCAGATTAAATGGTCTGAATTAAGACTACAAGAATGGCGAAATCGAGTCAATCAACAGCGCACAGTTAAAAATAAAGATTTAAACAAATCGAATCTCTCTGAATTCGATTTATTAGAGAAAGTAAAAGAGAATTATAAAAAACACAACAGATATAATCTTTTATCACATCAATCCATTAATTATCGCGGCGATAAGCAAAAAATTGGTTTTAATTACAAAACCGATAAAATGAAAAGGGAATTCTTTCATATCTTAAGAGGTACACCTTCGCTAGGTATACCTAACTCTAATTTAAATAATGATCACCAATCGCCGCACTTTAGAGATTATCTAGAATCAGAGGCGCTTTTCCAGTCTCTAGAAGAACGGGATCTTTTAGATTCTCTACGAGCAGATATTCTCGATTCTAGAAAATTCGAGGACGTTCCAGATTTTCTACAAACAGCGAATCTTGCCCATTATCTAGCACCAGACAGCTATTTTTTTCGCAATTATCGAGAATCAGAGGCTCTTTTCAATATGGAGAAAAGCCCGAAGAGAAAATATTTTGATTGGAGAATTTTCAATTTTTGTCTTAGAAACAAAGAAGAAATGGAATTCTGGATTAATATTGGCAAAAAAAAAAAAAATACTGAAACGGAGAGTAAGAGTAATAAATATCAAATAATTGAGAAAAAAAGTGACCAAGATCTTTTTTGTGACAAAGATCTTTATTATCCTAGGCTTATCAAAAGAGGTGAAGAGGTAGTAGTAATACACCCACCGGAATTAGATTGGATGGGAATGAATGACGAAATAGTAAACTGTCTCGTATCTAATTTTGAATTGGGGTTCCTTTTTCCAAAATTAGAGAGACTTTACAACGCATATAAGAGAAGACCGTGGGTAATACCAACCCAATTACTTCTTTTGAATTATAATGAAAAGCCATATAACGAACGAGTGAATCTTAGATCAATTCTCAGAAGAAAAGCGAAGAATTTCGCTGCGAAAAAATTTTGTGGAGCTCGCGACCAATACGTACCGCTAGAGGTTGACGATATAGAGGAAAGAGTTTGGTGGAATATCCAAACATATAATTACCTGTTGAAAAGTAGGACCATGTTTCAAAGGAAAGACACAAACAAAAAAGCATGGGTTAAATCCCTTATTCGACGAAGAGAATTGAGTGTCGATATTTTTCCGGTTAAGCCCAAAATCAATCCGGCTATGTCAAATATAAATTTGATCAAAAAAGGAAAATTGATTATCGATACTCCGCGTGTGCCGCCAAAAAAAAAGAGAAGGATTAAGGGAAAATTTCTTATGTATCAAACCATAGCTATTTTATTGGTTCATAAGACCAAACAACACATTAATCAAGGATCCGGAGAAAAAAGCTATATTAATAAAGAAAATTTTATCAAATCTATTGAAAGACTTAAAAGTCTAATTGGATTTAGAAAGAAAAATGATTTCCTTGTTCCTGAAAATCTTTTATCCACTCGAAGTCGTAGAGAGTTGAGAATTCTAATCTCTTTCAATTCAGAAAATGATATTCATATGAATACAGAACTTTTCAAAAGTAATAATATAAAAAACTGCAGCCGCTTTGACATTATAGAAAAAAGTAAATATTTTGATAGAGAGAAAAAGAAACTACTTCAATTCAAACTTTTTCTTTGGCCCAATTTTCGATTCGAAGATTTAGCTTGTATGAACCGCTTTTGGTTTAATACAAATAATGCCAGTCGGTTCAGTATGTTAAGGATACGTATATATCCACAATTGAAAATTAAATAAAGGTACGTTTGTCATATATATATATTCTATAGCATATCTGATCTAATATAGGAAAACAAGGATATAGACACATTCCTTGTTTTCCATTCTATATTCTATTCTGATACCTGGAATTCGATTGCCTATCAATTATATCTAGAAAGGAAGCCATGGAATTGACTTTGAGATACAAAATTTTCTCTTTTGTAAGTGAAGAGATATACTATCCGTTTTTATTTCTAGCCAACTAAAAAAAAAGAAAAAAAATGGTATTAATTACTAATAAATTCTATTTGACAAAATTCGGAATTGCTAACGAATTGCAGATTTTTGTGTATAAAAAGAAAAAAAGAATTGACATTCTTAAAATATTATTGTTATTCCATTTTTTGTTATTATTCCTGATCAATAAAACTCTTTTTAAAATGGGCGGGTAGGAGGAGGATTTCATTTTATGGTAAAAAATTCACTCATCTTTATTTCACAAGAAAACAAAAAGAAAAACACAGGATCCGTTGAATTTCAAATAGTAAGCTTTACTAATAAGATCCGAAGACTTACTCCACATTTTGAATTGCATAAAAAAGACTATTCATCTCAAAGAGGTTTGCGGAAAATTCTAGAAAAACGCCGACGACTACTATCTTATTTGGCAACGAAAAACAGACTACGTTATAAAAAATTAATTAGCCAGTTGGATATTCGGGAGTCAAAACCGCGGTAATTTTAAATTGAATTATTTGATTTATTCGATCTTGAATTTTGATGAACTTCTTTTCGTCTTCAGCAATTCATAGAAGAATGAACCGAGGAAATCACTATGAATGTACCCGCTAAAAGAAAAGATTTTATGATAGTCAATATGGGCCCCCATCACCCATCGATGCATGGTGTTCTTCGACTCATCCTTACTCTAGATGGTGAAGATGTTATTGACTGTGAGCCAATATTGGGTTATTTACACAGAGGAATGGAAAAAATTGCGGAAAACCGAACAATTATACAATATTTGCCTTATGTAACGCGTTGGGATTATTTAGCTACGATGTTCGCAGAAGCAATAACAGTAAATGGGCCAGAACATATTGGAAATATTCAAGTACCTAAAAGAGCCAGCTATCTCAGAGTAATTATGTTAGAGCTGAGCCGTATAGCTTCTCATCTGTTATGGCTTGGCCCTTTTATGGCGGATATTGGTGCACAAACTCCTTTTTTCTATATTTTTAGAGAAAGAGAATTAATATATGATTTATTTGAAGCAGCTACTGGTATGAGAATGATGCATAATTATTTTCGTATCGGAGGAGTAGCAGCAGACCTACCTTATGGTTGGCTAGATAAATGTTTAGATTTTTGTGATTATTTTTTGACAGGAGTTGCTGAATATCAAAAACTTATCACGCGAAATCCTATTTTTTTAAAACGAGTTGAGGGAGTGGGTATTATTAGTGCAGAAGAAGCAATAAACTGGGGGTTGTCGGGACCAATGTTACGAGCTTCTAGAATACAATGGGATCTTCGTAAAATTGATCATTATGAGTGTTATGATGAATTTGATTGGGAAGTCCAATGGCAAAAAGAAGGGGATTCATTATCCCGTTATTTGGTCCGAATTGGTGAAATGACTGAATCCATAAAAATTATTCAACAAGCTTTGGAAGGAATTCCGGGGGGGAGCCATGAAAATTTAGAAACCAGACGTTTGGATTTTTATAGAAAAAGTGATCCGGAATGGAACGATTTTGAATACCGATTCATTAGTAAAAAAACTTCTCCTACTTTTGAATTGACCAAACAGGAACTTTATGTAAGAGTAGAAGCACCAAAAGGAGAATTGGGAATTTTTTTGATAGGGGATCAGACTGGGTTTCCTTGGAGATGGAAAATTCGTCCACCGGGTTTTATCAATTTGCAAATTCTTCCTCAATTAGTTAAAAGAATGAAATTGGCTGATATTATGACAATATTAGGGAGCATAGATATCATTATGGGAGAAGTTGATCGTTGAAATGATAATTGATACAACAAAAGTACAAGCTATTAATTCCTTTTCTAAATTGGAATTCTTAAAAGAAGCTTATGAAATTGTGTGGATACTTGGCCCTATTTTGACTCTTGTATTGGCAATAACGATAGGCTTACTAGTAATTGTGTGGTTAGAAAGAGAAATATCTGCAGGGATACAACAACGTATTGGGCCTGAATATGCTGGACCCCTAGGAGTTCTTCAAGCTCTAGCGGATGGAACAAAACTACTTTTCAAAGAAAATCTTTTTCCATCTAGAGGGGATACTGCTTTGTTCAGTCTCGGACCGGCCATAGCAGTAATATCGACTCTATTAAGTTATTCAGTAATTCCTTTTAGTTATCACCTTGTTTTAGCAGATCTAAATATCGGTATTTTTTTATGGATTGCCATTTCAAGCACTGCTCCCCTTGGACTTCTTATGTCGGGATATGGATCAAATAATAAATATTCCTTTTTAGGTGGTCTACGAGCTGCCGCTCAATCCATTAGTTATGAAATACCATTGACTCTCTGTGTATTATCCATATCTCTACGTGCGATTCGTTAAAAAATTTTTTATATTCCTTTTCTTTTTTTAGGAATAAAGAAGAGAAATCATTTGAAGGAATATCCTCTCATTTTTTATTCATCATTTGAATTGATGAACTAAATTGGATAGCTATATGAGTGAAAGAAAACAGCTTTGAAATTTGCAGTAAAAAAAATTGAGACTCATTTCTGATGTACAAGAATAATACAAAAATAAACATAAGAAAATGAGACCATTTGCCCCAAGATTGGTTGATTAGTCATCCTGCCTTGAAGCGGGTTCAAAAAAAACCGGCTCTATTGAGTTTTGACTATTATTTCTAAGTATTCCCCTAATGCAAACGAACAATTGAACAAAAATAGGTGCGTGGTTAGGAATACCAAGATACACAAAGGATTAGTAATAGAGATTTTTGAAATTATCCAATAGGATATTTCCTCATAATAATATAAAGAATATTAATTGGGGCTTTCAATTAGTAGAAATGCTAAAGCAGTACTCCCCAAAATTCCGATTCAGAGTATGCTCCTACCGCATGATTAAAGAAATAACTATCAAAAACGAAAGAATCCTTTCTTTTTTTTTTAGAAAGAAGAATAGAAAGAAAAAAAAAGAAAGATCTTTTTTCTTCTTTTTTTTCTTATATCTATTTATATTCGTAGAAATTGAATTCATATCATAATTCATGAACAAAATTAATAGAATGTCTAATTCTTTTTCGTAATTGAAAACTAAAAGTTTCAATATATATTGACATTTCTGCAACGAGTATTTTATTGAAGGGTTTAAGTTATTGCTAAAGAAAGAAAAAGCAAAATTTTTAAAGGATAAGATTGATTCCGAAGTACTTTTTTAGTCTTCTAACAGACAGAATTTGATTGGTCGAATTTGGGAATGTTTCATAGATTTTAATCTGATTTATACTACAAATAGATACAAATATGTAGAGATAAATAATATCATCTAGTCCTTATATTTTTTTATGACCTTTGAGGAGCCGTATGAGGTGAAAATCTCATGTACGGTTCTGTAATAGCGCTAGTAACAGTGATGTTATCATCGACTATGATTATCTAACAGTTTAAGTACAGTTGATATAGTTGAGGCACAATCAAAATATAGTTTTTGGGGGTGGAATTTGTGGAGACAACCTGCAGGGTTTATCATTTTTTTTATTTCTTCCCTAGCAGAATGTGAGAGATTACCTTTTGATTTACCAGAAGCAGAAGAAGAGTTAGTAGCGGGTTATCAAACTGAATATTCAGGTATCAAATTTGGTTTATTTTATCTTGCTTCCTATCTAAACCTATTAGTTTCTTCCCTATTTGTAACAGTTCTTTACTTAGGCGGTTGGAATATCTCTATTCCGTACATATTCGTTCCGGAATTTTTTGAAATAAATAAAATAAGTGAAGTGTTTACAATACCAATAGGTATTTTTATTACATTGGTTAAAACGTATTTGCTCTTATTCATTCCTATCACAACAAGATGGACTTTACCTAGACTAAGAATGGACCAACTATTAAATCTTGGGTGGAAATTTCTTTTACCTATTTCTCTTGGTAATTTATTATTAACAACCTCTTTTCAACTCCTTTCACTATAAAAGCGATATTTTTCTATATTGATAACTTATCTCAAACAAGATAAAAAAACAAACATAAAATTATTCATAAAAATTCACGATATGTTCCCCATGGTAATTGGGTTCATTAATTATGGTCAACAAACCATACGAGCTGCAAGATACATTGGTCAAAGTTTCATGATTACCTTATCTCACGCAAATCGTTTACCGGTAACTATTCAATATCCTTATGAAAAATTAATCACATCCGAGCGCTTCCGCGGTCGAATCCATTTCGAATTTGATAAATGTATTGCTTGTGAAGTATGTGTTCGCGTATGTCCTATAGATCTACCTGTTGTTGATTGGAAATTGGAAACTGACATTCGAAAAAAACGGTTGTTTAATTACAGTATTGATTTTGGAATCTGTATATTTTGTGGAAACTGCGTTGAGTATTGCCCAACAAATTGTTTATCAATGACTGAAGAATATGAGCTTTCTACTTCTAATCGTCACGAATTGAATTATAATCAAATTTCTTTAGGTCGTTTACCAATGTCAGCGATTGAAGATTATACAATTCGAACTATTTTTAATTCACCTCCAAAAAATGGATAAATTGCCTTTGATTAATTAAAGAAAGATTAATTAAAGAAAGAGCTATTTTGAATTACTACATTAAGATTTCGATTTCTATATATATATTGTATATTTATATATTCTAATAATAGAGTTAGAATTGTATGAGTTATAATTCTATCCATAATTATTTGAAAATCAAAATTAGAGTCTTTACCAGTTCGAGAAAGAGCGCGATTAGTCCAATAGCTTTATCCACAGTAAGTTCCACCCTAAAGGGTGGAATTCAATTAGAAACCTATTAGCATTTAAAATAGTCTTTTTTCCCGGTCAGGTTCAATAAGGTCATGAAAAAAGAATTAAAGTTTTTTTATCTTGTATTTTACACACAATGGATTTATCTGGACCAATACATGATTTTCTTTTAGTCTTTCTGGGATTAGGTCTGATATTCGGAGGTCTAGGAGTGGTATTACTTACTAATCCAATTTATTCTGCCTTTTCTTTGGGATTCGTTCTTGTTTGTATATCCTTATTTTATATTTTATCAAATTCTCATTTTGTAGCTGCTGCGCAGCTCCTTATTTATGTAGGAGCTATAAATGTTTTAATTCTATTTACTGTAATGTTCATGAATGGTCCAGAGTATTCAAAAGGTTTGAATCTTTGGGCTGTTGGAAATGGGGTCACCTCCCTAGTTTCTACAAGTATTTTTGTTTTATTAATTACTTTTATTTCAGATACGACATGGTACGGGATTATTTGGACTACAAGAGCAAATCAGATTCTTGAGCAAGATTTAATAAGTAACGGCCAACAAATTGGAATTCATTTATCAACAGATTTTTTTCTTCCGTTTGAATTCATTTCAATAATTCTTTTAGTTGCTTTGATAGGTGCGATTACTGTGGCTCGTCAGTCATAAATCTGTAAAATAAGTAAGCACAATACTAATTTCACTCTGTTCTAGATTATCACATATATTTTTCGCCAATTTGATTTGAAGATTATTCATAATAAAACTCCTTTTATTCGACCTATTACTAATATCTGTTAATCTTGAATTTTTAGTCATTGTTTATATTGAAATAAATCAAAATTTATAAGGAGTTGGTCTATGATGCTCGAACATGTACTTGTTTTCAGTGCCTATTTATTTTCTATCGGTATCTATGGATTGATTACGAGTCGAAATATGGTTAGAGCCCTTATGTGTCTTGAGCTTATACTAAATGCTGTTAATATGAATTTCGTAATATTTTCTGATTTTTTTGATAGTCGCCAATTAAAAGGAAATATTTTTGCAATTTTTGTTATATCTATCGCAGCCGCTGAAGCAGCTATTGGACCGGCTATCGTTTCGTCAATTTATCGTAATCGAAAATCAATTCGTATTAATCAATCCAATTTGTTGAATAAGTAATATTTGTGATATAAAATAGAATGTTCATATTCATTAATTTGAATTTGAATTCGTATCTATGATACATAATGTATCTGATCCTGTTTATGAAAATAGAAAAAATTAAAGTATCTTGGCTTTATCTTATGAATCGATGCGGAATGAAATATTGAATAGAAGAATTCTGGCAAATCGTTGATTCATCTGGTATCTAAATATATGACAAATTTAGGAATTGACTAGGTCGAAAATTTATGACATTAAAAAAAAATTTATAGATCCAATGTCACACTCAGTAAAAATTTATAATACATGTATAGGGTGCACTCAATGTGTTCGGGCCTGCCCCACGGATGTATTAGAAATGATACCTTGGGACGGATGTAAAGCTAAACAAATAGCTTCCGCGCCAAGAACAGAAGATTGTGTCGGTTGTAAGAGATGTGAATCCGCCTGCCCAACGGATTTCCTGAGTGTACGAGTTTATTTATGGCATGAAACAACTCGAAGCATGGGTCTAGCTTATTGATCCTTTCCATAAAAAGCCACTTGAACCCATTTGCTTTTTTGTTTACCGACAAAAACCCGTGCTTGAAAACCTAATATTAGGCACGGGTTTTTGTGGCCCAAGTGTATCTTGTCTTTACCACGAATTCTTTTCCTTGGTCAACAACATTTGTCGTTTTACCAATATCTGCGGGTTGCTTAATTTTCTTTTTCCCTCATAAAGGAAATAAGATAATTAGATGGTATACTATTTCTATCTGTATATTAGAACTTCTTTTAATGACCTATGCTTTCTCTTATTATTTCCAATTGGACGATCCATTAATTCAATTAGCAGAGGATTATAAGTGGATCGATTTTTTGGATTTTGATTGGCGATTGGGAATAGATGGACTCTCGATAGGACCCATTTTATTGACAGGATTTATCACGACTTTAGCTACTTTAGCGGCTCGGCCAATTACTCGGGATTCCCGATTATTTCATTTTCTGATGTTAACGATGTATAGTGGCCAAGTAGGATTATTTTCTTCTCAAGATCTTTTACTTTTTTTCATTATGTGGGAGTTAGAATTAATTCCCGTTTATCTACTTCTATCCATGTGGGGAGGAAAGAAACGTTTGTATTCAGCTACAAAGTTTATTTTGTATACTGCGGGCAGCTCCATTTTTTTATTAATGGGAGCCTTGGGTATCGCTTTATATGCGTTCAATGAACCAACATTCAATTTTGAAAAATCAGCCAATCAATCATATCCTGTGAGCCTAGAAATACTATTCTATATTGGGTTTCTTGTTGCTTTTGCTGTCAAATCACCGATTATACCTTTCCATACATGGTTACCAGACACCCACGGAGAAGCACATTATAGTACTTGTATGCTCCTAGCTGGAATCTTATTAAAAATGGGAGCATATGGATTGATTCGAATCAATATGGAATTATTACCCCACGCCCATTCTTTATTTTCGCCCTGGTTGGTAATAGTAGGCGCAATACAAATAATCTATGCAGCTTTAACATCTTCTGGTCAACGAAATTTAAAAAAGAGAATAGCCTATTCCTCCGTATCTCATATGGGTTTCATAATTATAGGGATTTGCTCTATAAGCGATATGGGACTCAATGGCGCTGTTTTACAAATAATATCACATGGATTTATCGGCGCTGCACTCTTTTTCTTGGCGGGGACGAGTTATGATAGAATACATCTTGTTTATCTTGACGAAATGGGCGGAATGGCTACCCTAATGCCAAAAATATTCACGACGTTCAGTATCTTATCATTAGCTTCCCTTGCATTACCGGGCATGAGTGGTTTTGTTGCGGAATTAATAGTCTTTTTTGGAATAATTACCGGCCAAAAATATCTTTTATTGCCAAAAATACTAATTACTTTTGTAATGGCAGTTGGAATGATATTGACTCCTATTTATTTATTATCTATGTTACGCCAAATGTTCTATGGATACAAGCTGCTTGATGCTGCAAACTCGTATTTTTTTGATTCTGGGCCGCGGGAATTTTTTGTTTCGATATGTCTACTTTTACCAGTAATAGGTATTGGGATTTTTCCGGATTTCGTTTTCTCATTAGCAGTTGAGAAGGTTAGTGCTATTCTATCTAATTATTTTAATAGGTAGTTATTATAAATAATAAATAAAACAAAAAATCAATAAAAAACCCTATTCCTTATAAAAAAAAAGAAGAATTACAACCAAATATCTTTGGCATTTGTGAGAACCTTTTGAATCACTATATTACTTGATTCAAAGGGTTCTCAGCCACTTAACTGAAGTTTCTTATATATATATTATAATTATATAATAATATAGACTGAGTTGTCCTATGGTTTTATTCATCAATACTTTTTTTTTTCAATTCAATTGGATGTTAATATAAATGAACCATAACTATGTAGTCCTATTCCCAATAAATTAACCCCAAAATAGCATATCCAGATTATAAGAAAGCCTATAGAAGCAACAATGGCAGAACTGAAACCTTTAAAATTTTTATTTGTTCGAGTATGCAAATAAATTGCAAATATGACCCAAGTAATAAATGCCCAAGTTTCCTTTGGGTCCCAATTCCAATAGGACCCCCATGTTTCATTAGCCCAGACTGCTCCTGAAAGGATACCTATGGTTAAAAAGATAAACCCTATACTAAGAATACGATAACTCCAATTATCCAATTGTTGAATCAACAGAAACCTGTAAAAATTCCTAAAAGGAAAAAAAGAAATATTTCTTAAAAAATGTCTCCCTTCCGTCATGTATTGGATCTCACCGAAGTAAAATGAATCTTTTAAAAAATTATTGCTCTTTTCAATAATTCTTATGACTTTTCGAAATCGAATTACTAGAAGTGCTACTGATAATAATGATCCACATAAAAGAGCTGCATAGCCCAATATCATCATACTTACGTGCATCATTAACCACTGGGATTGGAGAGCGGGTACTAAGATTTCGGATTGATGCATATCAGTTAAAAAACCCGAAGTAGCAAAGCTTTGGGTAAAAAAAGTACTTGGCGCGGTTATTACGCCTAATAATTTTTGATGCTTTTTAAAATAAGGAATCATATGAATAATGGAGAAACCCCAAGAAAGGAATATTAATGATTCATATAAATCACTTATTGGTAAATGTTTCAAATAAATCCAACGAGTAATTAATAATCCTGTTATACAGAAAAAAGTAATTATCATACCCTTTTCTGACGAATCATATAGTTCAATGAATTCATCGACTAATAAAATTATCAAATGAATTAGAATTACAATTGAAACAACCGAAAAAGATATATGAGTTAATATATGTTCTAAAGTCGAAAATATCATAAAAAATGCAAAAAGGGTACCTTAATTATACATACGGAATTTAAATCGGGAATTCAATTCATTATACGATTTGTTCTATCCTTTTGAAAATGAAAAGACGTTATGCCGCTACTCGGACTCGAACCGAGATGCTTTAGCACTGCTTCCTAAGAGCAGCGTGTCTACCGATTTCACCATAGCGGCTTGCTCAAAATAATAATAACCTATTTTGATTCAATCGTCAAATGTAAACGACTCAATTCAATAGAATATTTTTTAGGTCAATCAAATTAATAAAAAAAAATGGAATTTAAAATTCCAATTTTAGTGATACATTCTACGGATTTCTGGAAATATTTTTTTGTATTACTCGTTAGAATTTCATTGTGTAGAGAACTTTTGTTAGGATTTAGTAAAACAATTAGGTATTGATCTCTGGGTATTATATATATAGAAAAAAGCGTTTTGAGTTCTGTCTAAAAAGATTGAACAATTCAATATATATATTTTGATACAATGTTCGGCCCAAGCATATGATCATGATCAAAACGAGATTTTTCAAAATTTACACAGTTTGATCTACCTAAAAGTGAAAGGTGCTTTTTTTCTTAATTGAGTTGAAAGCAAAAAAAAGGTTGATTCCCTATTTCTATAGTTATTTCAAATAATAGTTGTTAAGAAAGTTCTAAAATAAGTTTGAAACTTATTCAATTCTTTTTAAGAACGGATTAATTTTTACTAAAGACCTTAGATTTGCCCCTTTCTATTCAATTTTCCATTCAAAGTTGAAATATAAATAAAAATAAAAAACTTCTTAATCTTTTTATTTTGTCTCTTTATTTATTATTGTTATGCTTTTTTATGATTCTGACAAGTGGGTCGATGGGGAAAATCAGAATCCCCATCCCCAAAATGAGAAAATACCCTAAAAAAGGTGTAATAAACTTACACTTTGTGTCTTCTTTTTGTTTTTTTGTTCCTATTTTTTATATTATAAAAAAAAGTATTTCAAATTCAGAAAGAAATAAAAAAGGGAATTATTATTATAAAGTGAAAAGAGTTCCTTTTTTTATTTGGTATTGATTAGCTCCAAGTATTAAAGAATGCAAATTTTATCTATATTATTAGTTTCTATTAGATATTCGGAATTCAAAATGCTAAACGAAATTCCACTTTTTCTCATATCAAGTCGAGTCCAATTAGCCTAGGTTTGTCTTTTTTATTTGTCGCACAAAAAAGCTTTTTGAATTCCCAGTCGAAAGGGATTTTGCTAAAGAAAAAGCTTTCAACGCTGCCCAAGATCCCTTTCTTTTCCAAATCTTTTTTCGAATATGCTTTTTTGATATAGAAGTGCGTTTTTTTGGAACTGCCATTCAAAAAAAAGAAAGTAATTAATATTCTATATGGATGTGAAAGACATCTATTGTTAAAAAAAACTCATTCTTTATTATATCTATCTTTTTAGTTAGTCTTTATATGATATTCTCTTCGTTTTCATAAAAAAGCGTGTTCATTTATTTTTTATTTTTCTGTCTCGATTTATATCCTTTTTCATCATACTACATTAATCAATAATTATTTCTTTATTGAATTCAGTAAGGATCCGATAAAAACAATCTCTTTTTTTATCATTCCGATTCAAATTCAAATAAAAATCGAGTACTATTTTTGATAAAACTCGCCATTCTTTCTATATGTATCTATATGTATAGAAATGCTTATAAATTCTTCTAATTCATAATAAGAAATGCAATTACCTTTTTAGAATAGGTATTTTTTCGATTTTCACTATTATCTTTCGGATATCATTTGACCAATTCGAACTTCTTAATTTGAATATGTGAAGTATTTGGAAAAAGATTCAGAATAATTAAAAATAATGAGATTTCTTTATGGAACATACATATCAATATTCATGGATTATACCTTTCGTTACACTTCCAGTCCCTATGTTAATAGGAATGGGACTCCTACTTTTCCCGGCGTCAACAAAAAAACTTCGTCGTATATGGGCTTTTCCGAGTATTTTATTGTTAAGTATAGTTTTCGTATTTTCGACCAATCTGTCTATTCAGCAAATAAATAGGAGTTCTATCTATCAATATATATGGTCGTGGACCATCAACAACGATTTTTCTTTAGAGTTTGGATATTTGATCGACTCACTTACTTCAATTTTGTTAATATTAATTACTACAGTTGGGATTTTTGTCCTTATTTATAGTGATAGTTATATGTCTTATGATCAAGGCTATTTACGATTTTTTGCTTATATGAGCTTTTTCAATACTTCAATGTTGGGATTAGTTACTAGTTCGAATTTAATCCAAATCTATATTTTTTGGGAATTAGTTGGAATGTGTTCGTATCTATTAATAGGGTTTTGGTTCACACGACCAATTGCGTCCAATGCTTGTCAAAAGGCGTTTGTAACTAATCGTGTAGGCGATTTTGGTTTATTATTAGGAATTTTAGGTCTTTATTGGATAACGGGCAGTTTCGAATTTCAGGATTTGTTTGAAATATTCAATAATTTAATTTCGAATAATGATAATGAACTGTTCTTTTTTACTTTGTGCGCCTTCCTATTATTTTCCGGTGCAATTGCTAAATCTGCGCAATTCCCCCTTCATGTATGGTTACCAGATGCCATGGAAGGACCTACTCCTATTTCCGCTCTGATACACGCGGCTACTATGGTAGCCGCGGGAATTTTTCTTGTAGCTCGACTTCTTCCTCTTTTCGTAGTCATACCCTCCATAATGAATCTAATAACTTTGATAGGGATACTCACAGTACTCTTAGGAGCTACTTTAGCTCTTGCTCACAAAGATATTAAAAGAAGTTTAGCCTATTCGACAATGTCTCAATTGGGTTATATGATGTTAGCTTTAGGTATGGGGTCTTATCGAGCCGCTTTATTTCATTTGATTACTCATGCATATTCAAAAGCCTTGTTGTTTTTAGGATCTGGATCTATTATTCATTCAATGGAAGCTATTGTTGGCTATTCCCCGGATAAGAGCCAGAATATGATTCTTATGGGGGGTTTAACAAAACGTGTTCCAATTACAAAAACCACTTTTTTAATAGGAACTCTTTCCCTTTGTGGTATTCCACCCCTCGCCTGTTTTTGGTCTAAAGATGAAATTCTTAATGAGAGTTGGTTCTATTCATCCATTTTTGCAATAATAGCTTGTTCCACGGCGGGATTAACTGCCTTTTATATGTTTCGGGTTTATTTACTTACTTTTGGGGGGCATTTCAATGTTCATTTTATAAATTACAGCGGTAAAAAAAACAGTGCGCTCTATTCACTATCTGTATGGGGTAAGGGAGAATCAAAAATGTTCAAAAAAAAAATTTGTTTATTACCTTTATTAACAATGACTAATAGTCTACGGGCTTCTTTTTTTTGTTTTCGTAAGAAAAAATATCAAATTAGTGGTACTGTAAAGAAGATAACGAACCCTTTTGTTATTAATCATTTTGGAACTAAAAGCATTTTTTCCTATCCGCAAGAATCAGATAATACTATGTTATTGCCAATGTTAGTTTTGGGATTATTTACTTTGTTTATTGGAGCAATAGGAATTCCTTTTAATCAATTTAATCAAGAAGGGATGGATTTAGATATATTATCTAAACTGTTAAGTCCATCTTTAAACCTTTTGCATCAGAATGCAAATAATTCTGAGGATTTTTATGAATTTATAAGAAAGGCAGCTTTTTCGATCAGTGTAGCTTTTTTTGGAATATTTATAGCCTTTTCCTTATATAAGCCGGTTTATTCATCCTTACAAAATTTTAAGTTCTTCAATTTGTTCGCCAAAAAAGGTCCTAAAAGAATTTTTTGGGATAAAACAATAAACATGATCTATGATTGGTCCTATAATCGCGGTTACATAGATACTTTTTATGGACGATCTTTAACTAAAGGTATAAGAGAATTAGTAGAATTTACTCTGTTTTTTGATAGACGGGTAATTGATGGAATTACCAATGGGGTCGGCGTTATGAGTTTCTTTATAGCGGAAGGTATCAAATATGTAGGAGGCGGCCGTATCTCTTCTTATCTCTTAGTTTATTTATTTTATGTATTAATATTAATTTTTATCAATTTACTATTTTATTAATTTTTACTTTTTATAATATTTTCTAATATTATTTTTTATAATAGAAAATCATTCCTATTTTATTTCATATGATATGAATTTTCATAATTATCTTGAATTATACTTTAATTTTTTTTTTTCTAATTCTATGTTTTTTTTTAGAATTCTATATTAATTATATTAATTATTAATATAATTAATATAGAATGTAAATGAATTAATTAAGAATGTCAATTCTTTTTTCTTTTTATACACAAAAATCTGCAATTCGTTAGCAATTCCGAATTTTGTCAAATAGAATTTATTAGTAATTAATACCATTTTTTTTCTTTTTTTTTAGTTGGCTAGAAATAAAAACGGATAGTATATCTCTTCACTTACAAAAGAGAAAATTTTGTATCTCAAAGTCAATTCCATGGCTTCCTTTCTAGATATAATTGATAGGCAATCGAATTCCAGGTATCAGAATAGAATATAGAATGGAAAACAAGGAATGTGTCTATATCCTTGTTTTCCTATATTAGATCAGATATGCTATAGAATATATATATATGACAAACGTACCTTTATTTAATTTTCAATTGTGGATATATACGTATCCTTAACATACTGAACCGACTGGCATTATTTGTATTAAACCAAAAGCGGTTCATACAAGCTAAATCTTCGAATCGAAAATTGGGCCAAAGAAAAAGTTTGAATTGAAGTAGTTTCTTTTTCTCTCTATCAAAATATTTACTTTTTTCTATAATGTCAAAGCGGCTGCAGTTTTTTATATTATTACTTTTGAAAAGTTCTGTATTCATATGAATATCATTTTCTGAATTGAAAGAGATTAGAATTCTCAACTCTCTACGACTTCGAGTGGATAAAAGATTTTCAGGAACAAGGAAATCATTTTTCTTTCTAAATCCAATTAGACTTTTAAGTCTTTCAATAGATTTGATAAAATTTTCTTTATTAATATAGCTTTTTTCTCCGGATCCTTGATTAATGTGTTGTTTGGTCTTATGAACCAATAAAATAGCTATGGTTTGATACATAAGAAATTTTCCCTTAATCCTTCTCTTTTTTTTTGGCGGCACACGCGGAGTATCGATAATCAATTTTCCTTTTTTGATCAAATTTATATTTGACATAGCCGGATTGATTTTGGGCTTAACCGGAAAAATATCGACACTCAATTCTCTTCGTCGAATAAGGGATTTAACCCATGCTTTTTTGTTTGTGTCTTTCCTTTGAAACATGGTCCTACTTTTCAACAGGTAATTATATGTTTGGATATTCCACCAAACTCTTTCCTCTATATCGTCAACCTCTAGCGGTACGTATTGGTCGCGAGCTCCACAAAATTTTTTCGCAGCGAAATTCTTCGCTTTTCTTCTGAGAATTGATCTAAGATTCACTCGTTCGTTATATGGCTTTTCATTATAATTCAAAAGAAGTAATTGGGTTGGTATTACCCACGGTCTTCTCTTATATGCGTTGTAAAGTCTCTCTAATTTTGGAAAAAGGAACCCCAATTCAAAATTAGATACGAGACAGTTTACTATTTCGTCATTCATTCCCATCCAATCTAATTCCGGTGGGTGTATTACTACTACCTCTTCACCTCTTTTGATAAGCCTAGGATAATAAAGATCTTTGTCACAAAAAAGATCTTGGTCACTTTTTTTCTCAATTATTTGATATTTATTACTCTTACTCTCCGTTTCAGTATTTTTTTTTTTTTTGCCAATATTAATCCAGAATTCCATTTCTTCTTTGTTTCTAAGACAAAAATTGAAAATTCTCCAATCAAAATATTTTCTCTTCGGGCTTTTCTCCATATTGAAAAGAGCCTCTGATTCTCGATAATTGCGAAAAAAATAGCTGTCTGGTGCTAGATAATGGGCAAGATTCGCTGTTTGTAGAAAATCTGGAACGTCCTCGAATTTTCTAGAATCGAGAATATCTGCTCGTAGAGAATCTAAAAGATCCCGTTCTTCTAGAGACTGGAAAAGCGCCTCTGATTCTAGATAATCTCTAAAGTGCGGCGATTGGTGATCATTATTTAAATTAGAGTTAGGTATACCTAGCGAAGGTGTACCTCTTAAGATATGAAAGAATTCCCTTTTCATTTTATCGGTTTTGTAATTAAAACCAATTTTTTGCTTATCGCCGCGATAATTAATGGATTGATGTGATAAAAGATTATATCTGTTGTGTTTTTTATAATTCTCTTTTACTTTCTCTAATAAATCGAATTCAGAGAGATTCGATTTGTTTAAATCTTTATTTTTAACTGTGCGCTGTTGATTGACTCGATTTCGCCATTCTTGTAGTCTTAATTCAGACCATTTAATCTGAAAGAAATTGGATTTATATGGATAATGGCTCCTTAACCAGTTTTTCCATTGATTCATTACAGAATCTCTAAAGTTTATATCTTTTCTAAAGTTTATATCTTTTAATATAGACGGAAATAACCCTTCCCAAAAATCTTTTATTTCATTTTTGTAGACGTTACTAGTTTGTATTTTTGCTAATTTGTAAAATACATATGCTTGTGACAAGGAGCTTACATCATAAAAAAGATTTAAATTCCTATTAATAGTTTGAATCTCTTCTAGAAAAGAAATAAAACGAATTGTATTTTTATTTGTTTTATCAATTTTTTTCTTATTTTTTTTCTTATTTTCTTTATTATTTTTTTTCTTATTTTCTTTCTTATTGTAGATGTATCTTTTAATATAGATGGATTTATTAAGAATTTTTTGAATAATTTTGCTTGTTGAAATCATTTTTCTTGTTAATTCAAGAAAAACCTGTATACGGATCCTCACAATCTTAGTGATATTAAAAAGTCTGTCGATATATATCCTTTCAATCCAAATTTTTTCAATCCAAATTGTTATAAAAGAACCTGATTTGCGTATTAATCGAACAGTTTTTTTTTTTAATATATGTAAAATTGATTTGAATTTTTGAATATTATAATGTAGTTTGTTAGGGCTAATATTTCTCTCTGAATTTAGAAATCCTTTTTTCTTTTCTTCTTCTTTTTTGAATTTTTCTATTTCATTTCTGATTGTCTTTGTTTTGTTACTCAAATTTTTCAGGGTTCTTTCTGCTTTTGTTACTGAATAATTTACCAAATCCATAAGTGGAATTGGAGTGGATATTTTGTCAATCGCCAAATTTTTGATTATCAAATCTTCTTCGGTTTGAGTTTCATTCAATTCATATCCTTCTATAAATCCAATTTCACTCTTTGGATTTCTTCTTGGTTTTGAAAATTTCGTTTTTATTTTGTTTAAAAATAAAAGGCTTTGGATGAACCAGTTCATTCTTCTTTTTGCTGAACAATTTAGAAATACCTTTCTTCTCTCTATTAAAATTTTTATAGCTAGAGAACTATTCTTTATCCCTTTTCGAATTTTTTTTTTTAGTTGTTTCAAAATTTTTTCTGTAAACCCCCTTTCCAAAAGGGGAATTGTTGATTTTGGAGGACCAAAAGGGACGTTAGTTTCCAATCCAACAACTGTTAAAAAACAAGACTGAAAAAAATCTTCGCTTTGGCTTTCATTTCTTTTTTTTCTTTTGCTTCGATTTTTCCTTTTGCTTCGATTTTTCCTTTTGCTTCGATTTTTTCTTTTGCTTCGATTTTTCCTTTTGCTTAGATTTCGATTTTTTCTTTTGCTTCGATTTTTCCTTTTGCTTAGATTTCTTTTTTTTCTTTTGCTTCGATTTTTCCTTTTGCTTCGATTTTTCCTTTTGCTTCGATTTTTTCTTTTGCTTCGATTTTTCCTTTTGCTTAGATTTCGATTTTTTCTTTTGCTTCGATTTTTTCTTTTGCTTCTTTTTTTCCTTTTGCTTAGATTTCGATTTTTTCTTTTGCTTAGATTTCTTTTTTTCCTTTTGCTTAGATTTTTCCTTTTGCTTAGATTTCTTTTTTTGATTTGATCTTTCTGTTTTTGGAGGAATTTTGGTTTAGGGTTAGATCTATGCCAAGGTTTTAGACGAAAGGGAAATAGGATTTTTATTTGAAGACCTTCTTCTAACCATTCTTTCGGCAAGTCTTTTTCTGATACTGGAGTTCCATCATAAGTGCATATAAGATGTAGTTCTCTTTTCCAATATTTGAAATCCTTCCACCATTCGGGAGTTTGGAATAAGAGCATCCGAATGATGTTTTTAACTATTATGACTGCAGGTACTAGAATAGATTTTCTAAAATTCGATTGGAATAATAAAAGAAAAGTTCTGCTTATTTGATTTACCCAATCGCTTTCCCACTCTTCGATTGTTTTTAGTCGGTCGTCTTCTGCGCCTTCTTCTGCGATTTCCTTTCTTTCCTCGCTTAGTTTTATCCTTTCTTCTTCTATTTCTCTTTGCTTAACTACTTCTTCTCTCTTTTCCCATATCTCCCTTTGTTTTGTTTTTTTCTTTATAGTGTTTTTCTCTCTAAAATTAAAACCTAAAATTTTTAATCCTACTTTTGGAGTTAGAACTGGAGTTGCCAACGTCATTCTTATCCGATCGGAAATATAATAATAAATGGCAAAAAGGAAAGAAAGAAGATCTTCTGTTCTCTCCAAAAAGAGAAGACTATGCAAATGCACTTGATATAATGGATAAAGAGACGATTTGCGCCTTTTCCCTAGCGTCGAGTTTTCTGGTGTACGTCGGGACGAGTAGGAGAGCAGGGTATATGGATAGTCTACCATATATATTGACCTGCTTTTACGAAGAATGCCCCCTGTATACCTTGCTTTTGCATCATCATTATTGACAAAAACCTCGATGTCTTTTCTTTTTCGTAAAAAAGCGAAAGCTGGAGGATTCTGTATGTCGATTTCTTTTCGCTCTTTCTTCATTCTGACATGTTTGGTTTTGATTTTTTTCTTTTGAAAATCGAGTATTACTTTAGGGAATAAAGAGTCTAAAATTTGTACTCGATCTTCATCTTCTAAATCGATTTTTTCTTCTTTGTGATCTGGAAATAAAGAGAGCCCTTTCAAAATGAAATTTGATAGTGATTTTCCAGCAAATTCAAATTCATTAATTAAGTTAAAAGCAAATTCATTAACTAAGTTAAAAAAATAAGAAATTTTTATTGAGAATGATTTTCTATTAAATGTATCTATTTTTGGTTCAAATTCTTGATCAAATTCTTGATCAAATTCTTGATAATTAGTAGTAAGAAGGATAAGATAAATTTTATTTGTCCAAAGCATCCCTGTAGCATTTTTTATAGGAAGTCCTCTTAGATCTCGACTTAAGCGTGAAAAAACAAATTTGACTGTTTTACGAGAGGGCCCGCTCAATAAAGGATCCAATATTTTAGGTAAATACTTGTCTTTAGTTTTATGATTATATAACCTAGTTTTTTTCTCAAGTATATTCTGAATAGGAGATCCTTTATCTAGATTTTTGACTCTCTTTAAAAACTCATTACTTAGGGCTTTCTTTCTTTGTTCATTGTTAGACTTCCAATGATTATACAATTCCGTAGAGGTGAGTTTTTCTAGTTTTTCTGTTGTCAATAAAGAGATTTTTCTTTGTATCATTTCCAAAAAAGTTGACAAAGCAGATGGATACGTAAAAGATATTCTTTCCTTTCCATCACTTCGACATGTATGAAAAAAATATTCTGACATCCTATTTTGTATAGGATCTCTCAATTGAACTGAAAATCGATATCCTTTTACGGATACAGCTTGAAATGGGCGATTCCCGCGTTGAAAATCGAAAAGAATAGTTGCAAGAGGTTCTTCCAAATCGAAGAGATCTGTTTCTTTTATTTCGAATTTCCAATTTTCTTGATTCCCATCTAGATCAAAAGTTTCATAAACGGGTCTCTTTTTATAGCATGTCTCTTTAACGTGAAAATTGAATTCATGCTTTATTTTTTTCTTTCCATTCACTAGAATCTTTTCTTCGTCGATTTGATTCTCTTCGTCAAAAACGGAATAAGAAGGATCGTCTTCGTCGTCTTCGTCTTCTTCTTGCGCCTCTATCTGTCTTTTTTCTGTCTGTCTTGCTTCCTCCTCTACGGTTAAGGTGGCTCCCTGGTTTTTAGAAAAAAAGGGTAAGGGTTTTCTGCCTGCAGAATATTCGAGGAAGAGAAAAAATAAGAGAATAGTAAAGATTCGATCCATATAATTTCTCAATTCTGCCCAAAGGTACTTATTAGATCTAGATTGAATGAAGATATTCCGTCTAAGACGAAGAGGATTATTTTGCTGTATCCAGACTAATAGAAATGCAACCCATTTGATGAATAAAATGTAACCAATTAACCAAGCAACAAAACTACTTGTTACAAATAAAATCTTGTTGTTGCATCGAAACATAGAAATGGTGGCTAATCTGAATGCCATTGAACTTGGTAAAAGAAAATGGTTCAATAATGGAGAAATGCAATTATTCAGGAATATGCATGGGATGATCAGATTACGCATTCCATTTCTGGTAGTAGGTCCATAATCAAAATAAAAATAGTCTTCGTTACTGTTCCTGTAGAAATGAAACCCAAAATACGCTAGAGCTAGGAGAGTTATTGTATGAGATCTCCCCAATGCTAGATGCAGAGGCGCATAATAGGTCGATATGAATACCATGAGCTGTCCCATAAGAAAACCTGTTGTTGCTGATACCCTTTTCT